ATGATTTTTAAGAGTTGGTTGACTAATGAAAAGAAAAAAGAAGAAGGATTTTTATTCTCTTAAATCTTATTTTTATTCTCTTAAATCTTAAATAAAGTAAAAACAAAATATGAATTTGAATTTTCACCCAATATACTTGGTCTTTGCGAGAACCGTGTGAATCACTACACTACTTTACTTGATTCACACGGTTGTCGCCGGTTGACACAAGGTGTTTTATATACACCGTATTCCGTTTGTATTCGTAAGAACTTTTCTGGAATTTAACTAGAGGTTAACGTAAAGGAACCATAACTATGTAGCCCTATTCCTAATAGATTTACCCCAAAATAGCATATCCAAATTATAAGAAAGCCTAGAGTCGCCACAATTGCGGAATTTGCCCCCTGAAAATTTTTATTTGTTCGAATATGCAAATAAATTGCGAATACGATCCAAGTAATAAAGGCCCAAGTTTCCTTTGGATCCCAACTCCAATATGATCCCCATGCTTCATTAGCCCATACTGCTCCTGAAAGAATACCTATGGTTAAAAATATAAATCCTAGGCTAATCACACGATAACTCCAATAATCTAATTGTTGAATCAATTGGGCCTTGTAATAATTCTTAGCAGACAAAAAGTAATTTTTTTTTAAAATATTGTTTCTTTCATTCTTGTATTGGATTTCACCAAATGAAAAAGACTCATTTAATTTTAAGAAATTATTACTTTTATAACTATAAAAAATCTTTCTAAATGTAATGACTAGAAGTGCTACTGATAATAAGGATCCACAAAGAAGAGCCGCATAGCTCAATATCATCATACTTACGTGCATTATTAACCACTCCGATTGTAGAGCAGGTACTAATATTGTGGGTTTACGTATTTCAGTTAAAAGACCCGAAGTAGCAAAGCCCTGGGTAAAAATAGTACTTGAGGCAGTTATTTCGGTTAAATAATTTTTTCTTATTTTGAAATAAGGGACTATATGAATAAGGGAGAAACTCCATGAAAGAAAAATTAATGATTCATATAAATCACTTAGTGGGAAATGGCCCGAATAAATCCAACGAGTGATTAATAATCCTGTTAGACATAAAAAAGTAACTATCATCCCCTTTTCTGACGAATCATATGGTTTTATGATTTCATTGCCCAATAAGGTTATCAAATGAATTATAATTACAATTGAAACAATCGAAAAGGAAATATGAGTGAATATATGCTCTAAAGTTGAAAATATCATAAAAATGAAAAAAAAAGGGAGGGAATCCCCTAAATTAATATTAATTAAGAATTAGAAATCGGGAATTTAATTTATTTTTATTATAGGATCTATTGGATATCTTTTAGAATATGTCATGCCGCTACTCGGACTCGAACCGAGATGCTCTAGCACTGCTTCCTAAGAGCAGCGTGTCTACCGATTTCACCATAGCGGCTTACTCGAACTAATAATAGCCTATTTATATTCAATCGTCGATATTGAACAAGTCAATTCAATCAAATAAGTTTTTTAGTCAACACTCAAATTGATAAAAAAAATGAGTTCAAAAGTCAATTTGAAGGTTCATTAGTTTCATTTATTAGGGTGTCCGTTTATTTATCTTATCTTAGGGCTTTGACATAGTTTATCCTATTCTAAAATCCAACTTTTGTAAGTAGATTATTCTCTCGATAGAATAAAAAAACTGTTTTCATTTTTTACTTTTATTGATACTTCATTATTTCTTGTTTATCTGATTTCATAAATTTCAAACAAAAAATAAATTTTCTCAATGAATCCAAAATAACCTATTTTGGATTACTTCAAATTGACACATTATTTGTACATTGACAGATTAGTTATACATAATATCTCAACAATGAAGTTCTTTTATTAATTGGGCTCAAAATTGAAGATATATGGTAAATCCATTTCATATAGTAATTACTAAAAATTATAAAAAATTATAAATTAAGAAGTCATAAAGTTATCCAAAATTTTTTACCATGTAATCCATTAGTTTCAACAATCCATTAATTTGAACTAAAAATATTATATCTGCCCTTCCCGAGAAAGAGAAAAATTGTTCATTATTGTAAAGGTCGATGGGGAAAATAAGACTCCCCACCATAAAAATATTAGTGAAAATATACTACAAAGAAATAAAAAATCTTGTATTTGTTTCTTTATTCTTTTTTTTTTTTTTAGAATTCAGAAAACAGAAGAATTCTTTTTTTAGACATCTTATAAGATGGAAACCTGGTCTATTTCTTATTGATTAGAATAGGGACTGCCCATTGTTAATTTCATATTCAAAAAGTATTGAGCCAAATTTGTGAGTCAAATCCATTCCGATTATTCCAATATTTTAGGACTTATTTGTTTGTCGTACAAAAAAACTTTTGGAATTCCCAGTAGAAAGAGATTTCCCTAATGACAAAGCTTTTAACGCCGCCCAATATCCTTTCCTTTTCCAAATATTTTTACGAATACGCTTTTTTGATATAGAAGTACGTTTTTTTGGAACTGCCATTTGAAAATCATTGTTATAGTTGGATGTGAAAGACATCTATTATTCAAAACAAATTATTATTTATTATTCATTATCTATTTTTTCTATAAATAATATTCTCTTCATAAAAAAGAAATATAGATATGTAAAAGATCTATTAAATTGGATCAAAAATTACTCGAAATAATAAAATTTTGATTCCATACAAGATTTGTCAAACCAAAAATTTTTGGTTTGGAACTCTTAGTTCTCCTCTCAAATTTATATCTTTAGAATCTGCTAGGTCATAGAAATGAAACTTAATGATTTAATAAAAATAAAGAAAGAACCTAAAAGACCTTGATTTTCGTCATTCTAGACTTTATTTACAACTAATAAAATACCTCAATTATAAACTTTTGCCTACTAAAAAACTTGAGTCTTTTTTTAGTCAAACTCGAGAAAAGAATACACCTAAATTCAATTTTGAAATTCGAATCAGATTACTAATAAATCTGTTAAAGGATACGTGGTTTGATAAAAAAATATCTCAGGCGTTTTTTACCCTTTCTCGATAAAAAAAGTTCATTTTAGATCTATAATATTCTAACGTTTACTAAGAAATCGTTTTGATTGAAATGGAAAACAATCAATCCCATAATGAATTAGTTAATGCGTTGAAAGAAACTAACTAAACTCAAGAGTTTTTATTTCATTAGACCGATGACCTTAGTTAATCCTATAATTCATATCAGCATCAAGTACTCTTTTGAGCGTAATTTTTTATCCTTGCTCTATGAATCTAAATTATTATTACGAGAAATTCTCGTAATAATAATTTAGATTTGCATTTTCATGTTATAAGTATTCATTTTTATATCTAACTTGGTCATCTCATTTGACCAATTGTAACTTCTTGTTTTGAATATTTGATTTGAACGATTCTGAAAAGACTCAGAATAAATACTAATCTAAAATTATTTAAAATTATTAAATAAGTTAGTGCATATCTTGATTTTTTATTGACTTTTTTTCGAACGAGGTAAGATCCGGTGAATCGGAAACAATTAATTAAGAATAAAAAACTTTTTTTATGGAACAGACATATCAATATGCGTGGATAATACCTTTCCTTCCACTTCCAGTTCCTATGTTAATAGGGTTGGGACTTCTTCTTTTTCCGACGGCAACAAAAAGTCTTCGTCGTATGTGGTCTTTTCAGAGTGTTTTATTGTTAAGTATAGTCATGATTTTTTCCATGAATCTGTCTATTCAGCAAATAAATAGCAGTTATGTCTATCAATATGTATGGTCTTGGATTATCAATAATGATTTTTCTTTAGAATTCGGATACTTGATCGACCCGCTTACTTCTATTATGTTAATATTAATCACTACTGTTGGAATTATGGTTCTTATTTATAGTGATAATTATATGTCTCATGACCACGGATATTTGAGATTTTTTGCTTATATGAGTTTTTTCAGTACTTCCATGTTGGGATTAGTTACTAGTTCAAATTTGATACAAATTTATATTTTTTGGGAATTAGTTGGAATATGTTCGTATCTATTAATAGGATTTTGGTTCACACGACCTGTTGCAGCAAAGGCTTGTCAAAAGGCGTTTGTAACTAATCGTGTTGGCGATTTTGGTTTATTATTAGGCATTTTAGGGTTTTATTGGATAACGGGGAGTTTCGAATTTCGTGATTTATTCCAAATCTTCAATAACTTGATTTCTAATAATGAGGTCAATTTTTTATTTGTTACTTTGTGTGCTATTCTATTATTTGCCGGTGCGATTGCGAAATCTGCACAATTTCCCCTTCATGTATGGTTACCTGATGCAATGGAAGGGCCAACTCCTATTTCGGCCCTTATACATGCTGCTACGATGGTAGCAGCGGGAATTTTTCTTGTAGCTCGACTTATGCCTCTTTTCATAGTTATACCCCACATAATGAATTTTATCTCTTTGATAGGGATAATAACAGTTTTTTTAGGAGCTACTTTAGCTCTTGCTCAAAAAGACATTAAGAGGGGTTTAGCTTATTCCACAATGTCTCAACTGGGTTATATGATGTTAGCTCTAGGTATGGGGTCTTATCGCAGTGCTTTATTTCATTTGATTACTCATGCTTATTCCAAAGCATTATTGTTTTTAGGATCGGGATCTGTTATTCATTCAATGGAAACTCTTGTTGGATATTGTCCAAAAAAAAGTCAGAATATGGTGCTTATGGGAGGTTTAACAAAACATCTACCAATTACTAAAAATTCTTTTTTATTAGGTACACTTTCTCTTTGCGGTATTCCACCCCTTGCTTGTTTTTGGTCCAAAGATGAAATTCTTAATGATAGTTGGTTGTATTCACCTATTTTTGGAATAATAGCTTGGTCTACGGCGGGATTAACCGCATTTTATATGTGTCGGATCTATTTACTTACTTTTGAAGGACATTTAAACGTTCATTTTCAAAATTATAGTGGAAAAAGGAATACCCCCTTCTATTCAATATCTCTATGGGGTAAAG